AATTTCTAATGGGTTTCGAAGATCAAAATTTATTTATCGGTCCATAACCTGATTTAGGTAAATTCATGAACTCAATTTGGTTATTCCTTCTTAATCTTAATAACCATATGAACTATGAGTTTTTTGATGACGACTCATCAATCCAATAGATGAATTTTTTGAAAGAATCATTCAAGGAACAAGTTATCCCCTCTTTCGTTGCCAGTTGATCCTCAGATCTCATTCTATCAAACGAATCTTATTCTTGGATCTTGTTTGTGATATTTATAAAAAGAAATATTTTTATGTACTCTTCTAATTTTTATGTGCATTAAACTACTACCATATCATATACTTTTCTTATTTTATACTTTATTCTTTCATTTTAGTATTCTTTCATTTTAATGTCGTCTTTCTTATATTTCTTTTTTCTTCATCTGAAGAAAAAACCCCGGAATACGCCCTTTCACAGGTCAAAGCGCGAAAGACACTTCGAACCTTTTTTCTATTTACTTTATTTTATATCTGTTATCTGTCAGAAAAGAAAAAGGAGAATGCATTTTTCTATTATTAAATTCAATACAATATTAAATAAATAATAGGAAATTTGAAATGAAACGAAAGTCTTTTTATCGCACCTATTAATCTTATATATTATATAGATATAAATATCAATATAAATTGTGTTCTGGAATCAAAGAAAGATAGTTAAGAAAGATTTTTTGAATTCCCTTATATGTTTTATGTTGTGACTTCGAATAAACTTTTCTGTGGAATGGAGGAAGGAAATAGTAATTGAGTCCTATAGAATAACTAGGAACAAAAAGATTGAATCAGAAATATCGACAGATTTTTTTTTGAGTCCAAAGAAATAGGAAAATGAAAGAAAAAAGCGGATCTACTGTTCCAATTTCATCTATATCGAATTTGACTATCAGAATAGTGGATATAGTCATGATTCAATGGGTTAGGTCCACTTACTTTTTCTTTTGTTGGTTTCTAATCTAATCTTTACACTTGATTTGATTGAACTCTTATAAAATAGGAAAGTTTGACGATTTAAGAGCCAACGTATCATTATTCATCAGTATTCATTTTAATATAATATTTAATATAATAATAATAAAAAAATGTTCAATTTTATAACTATAATTACTATATAACTATAATTACTATATTAGTATACTCTAAATTCGAGTATAAATCATTATAATGTTAACCTTCTAATTTAATTTTGAATTTAGAAGAATTCTATTTATTAGAATTATAGAGTTTCTTACCTTATTTATTACAAATTTTATTACAAATAATAACAATATCTCTATTCCCCCTTCAAATGGAATACCCCTTCAAATAGAAATACTCCCGGGGGAGTTTTATGAAAAAAAAAGGACAAAGCCCCTTATCGGATTTGAACCGATGACTTACGCCTTACCATGGCGTTACTCTACCACTGAGTTAAAAGGGCCCATTTGATTCAATTCCGAAATGAACCAGCATGCAGATAATCTATATCTATAGAAATAGATTGTACATCAAATCTATGTAAAGTAAATAGATTCTATCTAATTTTTTCTATATTATTCGATTTTTTTATCTATTTTTTTCTATATTATTAGAATATAATAATATAGAAAAACCGAATAAAATTTATTCTATTGACAATTTCAAAAAACTGTTCATACTATGAGTATAATATGCTGACGATCGGGCAAATGTGCCCCCATCGTCTAGTGGTTCAGGACATCTCTCTTTCAAGGAGGCAGCGGGGATTCGACTTCCCCTGGGGGTAGGGTATTACGAAAGGAAGTTGATGGGGGATTCGTTCGAAGTCTGGAATTTTTTCTTCCTGGGTCGATGCCCGAGCGGTTAATGGGGACGGACTGTAAATTCGTTGGCAATATGCCTACGCTGGTTCAAATCCAGCTCGGCCCAATAATTCACTGATCCACCATGAAATGATATAACCCCTTTGTTCTTTCAAAATGTCTGATAAAAAAAAAAAGAAGTAAAAATTTCTGCTCTACTTGTTATTTATTTTTATTTATTTGTTATTTATTTGATTTGCTTTCTTTTTTTACCACAAATTATGATCTTTCTGACGATCTAGATTCATATCAGGATTTGTAAGTAGAAAGTCTAAGAAAAAAAGTAGAAAGAAAAAAGAGTCTTTTTTTTTTTATTAAAAGGTTGATTATCGATTGATTTTGCGATTTTTATTTGAAATAACGATTTATTTGAAATAACGAAAAGATAACTAGTAATTCGTGCCAGTATCACTAAAATCTATATGCGTGTGGATATCAATATTACCCACCACTCGCACTCTGTTACAACGAGGCGATTCCAATTTAAAATCTAAACAGAAAGTGTTTGAATGAAATCAGAAGAATATGTATGCTGTATTTCGTTTCCCTGGGATTGTAGTTCAATTGGTCAGAGCACCGCCCTGTCAAGGCGGAAGCTGCGGGTTCGAGCCCCGTCAGTCCCGACAAATAACCAATAATCCAATAAAAAAAAATACATCAATTCATCTCTTCATTTTCTATAATCTGTAATAAGGGGTACAAATAGCAGAATTTCATTCCCAAAGTGGATCCTTAATATTAATATTATTTTATATAATTTATTTTCTTTATTTTCGTTTTTCATCAAAGCAAATACAAATAGGGTCATTTTCATTTCATTTCTTCAACTAGTATCGATATAGATGGATAAAGACACATGTGGATTAGTACAATTATTGGTAGCATCATCTTCAGGATTCCAAGAGCTACCTCACTGAATTTTGCCTTTTCGATTCCTCCCGATCCGTATAATGAAATCGAATCGAGTACCCTATCTTTCCCGGTAGCACATACACAAATGGAATTCTTATTTGTACGGTACAAAATGACTTAAATTCTTTTGATAAAATCCTTTTAATCGGAAAAGTCTCTTCTTTATTCTTTATTTGGCTCTGATTTTGTGTAACCTCAATTATTTGAAACAATCTATCTCATTCAAATTGTACACTGAAGTTTTGATATATTATATGGAATATGGATCCCATTCCTAATTCAATCAAGTAAAGAGTATATTAATAAAAGAAAAATCAAATAAGGACCCTGCCTCTCTTATAGAGAGAGGAAATCGATAATCTTTTTTAAGGATTTATGCCGAAGAAAAAACAAACTATAAAAAAGTAAATTTGGTAGAATATTCGATTTTTTTTTATACTGTACTAGGACTTATCTTTATCGCACTTTTTTTTGTTTGTTTGTAACTTATGTAAGTTTAAAGAGGATTAGATGATACTTAGTCAGATGATTGTATAAGGAAGGAGATAGTTTTATAGAAAAGATAGAAAAGAAAGAATGGAAAAGAATGATAAATAAAGTAACAAAGTAAGAAAATTTTCGATTGGGTCAGGAATACTTTTTTGGATTTGGTATGAATAAATGATCTTTCTATGTTATACTATTCAATTCTCGACGATAAATCGATTTGAGAGTTCAGATATTGTTATTCATGATATTGATCTGATTTGATATCATCGAGATGGAATTCATCCCATTGAATTTAGAGGCGAAAGATTTATCATCTCTTATGGGATTAAATCCCGAATTATTGTGAAGTAAAGAAAAACGAAACGATGACATTATGGAAGTAAATATTCTCGCATTTATTGCTACTGCACTGTTCATTCTAGTTCCTACTGCTTTTTTACTTATAATATATGTAAAAACTGTTAGTCAAAGTGATTAATTTGAATAAAACTTGACTTCTTAGTTCTTATCAATATCAAGAATTAACGAAATAAAATGAAAATAATTCCAATTTTGTGTTTTAGCTGAAATGAGCGAACTAGAATCAGCAGGATTCTATGAGACCCGATAGTATGGTAGAAAGTAATATATTTACTACCATACTATCTATTTTTGTTATTCTAGTATACTAGAATATAAAGTGGTACTGGGCTTAATATGGATCAATCTAGAATGTCATCTTCATATATAGATAGATATCTAGACAATAGATATTAATTATCTATATGGAATGTAGATAAGGTTCAAATTGGATTTCTTTTTTTCATATGTTTGATTTGTGTTGGTTCCAATTAATAATTAATCTGGAATAGTTGAAAGGCGCCTCTTACTCTTATGATTCTAATTCCTGGATTTCTTATTATTGTCAATATGAATCCCGGAATCCATTGAAATAATCAAATCAATGAAAAGAAAAAAAAAGAATAGTCGGGGTATGTATTAATAAAAGAAAATCAAGAAATCTTTTTTTAGCATTCCATTGATTGAACAGTTGACAAATCATCCAAGGAAAGGAGTTTTTTTCAGATTTCGACGAAAAGAAAAGGATTAGTAAACCTCGCCAATTTGAAATCTTTGAATCATAATATGAAATGAGTCAAGTCAATAAAGTATAGCATAAATCGAATTTATAAATTTATAAAACGAAAATAATAAAAAAAATACTAAACTAAGTACTAAGTACGCAATATGTGACTTCTCCAAGAAAATATCTTAGTATGCGGAGTATCCCCTTAGAGAATCAGTATGTCTATTTTATTTCCCGTAGAAAATCTTAATTTAATAACTTTTAAATAACTAAAAAAAGAACTACTTTCTTTTGTCTTTGAACCAGAAAAAGGCAAACAAATAAAAAGTAAAAAAGGTCCCGCTGTTCCTTATTATCCATATATAACTCTGATAAGAGCCGGTTTATCATAATATAATAAAGAATTTAGGAAGAATTCGGTTGGAATAACTTTCCTATCATTTGTATTCTTTTTACTTTTGAAGTATGAACACTGGAATCATTAAAATATTTATTTGATTATGATTAAAAGGGTATTATTCAAATATTATTCATATCGAATCGAATAGAATTTTGAAATTGAATTCAATTATTGAATTCAATTTCAATATTTCACTATAAATTGTTCAATTTAAAATTTAAAATAGTTAAATTTAAAAGTCTTTGCGGAACGATCTATAAAAGAATTGATAGAGTTGCATTTCTCAACTCAATTAGTAGTATCCCTAGATCAATTAGTAGTATCCCTAGAGTCCACTTCTTCCCCATACTACGAGTGAAAGGGAAAATGTAAAGACTACCATCAAAGCAGCCCAAGCGAGACTTACTATATCCATGTGAATTATGTCCCCTATCTCTATGAATATGAAGGAATTTTGCTAGTATTGTTCACTTTTTTCCATTATTTTTCACTAATAATAGTGACTATTAATAATAATAGTCACTAATAATAATATTATTATCGCTGGTGCAGAGTAATTATTTTTCACTAATAATAGTGACTATTAATAATAATAGTCACTAATAATAATATTATTATCGCTGGTGCAGAGTAAAAAAAAAGATTTTGTCCAATACCATTGATAAAACAATCCAAAAAATCTAATTCAATTAATTATAAGAAGTTCTTATATGAGTGCTAGTAGAATCGGGAAAGATTAAGGGCAAACAAAATCAAAATAAGTAGCGGCGCTCTTGGAAATATCACGAGTCTTTTTCCTCCGCTGTTTCTATTGGGGACAATCTATCAGCAAACCAGAATAAGGTATTTCCCCTCTTTTGTTGATCAGGCGACACCCGGATTTGAACTGGGGAAAAAGGATTTGCAGTCCCCCGCCTTACCACTCGGCCATGTCGCCAAGGCAATAGAAAATAGAAATCAAAAATAGAAGAAAATATCCTCCCCCTTCTTTGTTTTTTCTTATTAAACTTCTTTTTTTTGCAATTGTATCTTGAATCCCATTTTTCTTAATCTGAATCCCTTTCCTAAAACTAAAAAAAATCCTTCTTTTTTTGGATTGGATCCATCTCTTTGATTACTTTTCTATAGTATGTCAAAACACGCACTATCTGAATTCTTTCTCCTTTCTATTGAAAGGAAAAATTAAATGTGAATTTTCAGTGACAAAAGCCAAAATTCAGGACAAATTGGAACCGTTAACTATTGAATGAAAATTCATGAACGATTCTCGAATTTGAATCTAAAATTGTATTTCCCGAATTATAATTATATAAGAAAATCAAAATGGATATCTAACTATCCAGTATTGATTCTTTTCAATAATTCAATAAAAAAAATCAATAAAAAAAAAAGCCTTATCCATTTCAATTATAACAACAATTATGAGTATATGTAAACCCCAGAACATAAATTATTACACGTATACCGCTAATCAGATATCTTATCTGTTTATGATTCCTATAGAAAATCGATATTTTGCTAGAACACGCCATGCGCTGTACAGAATAGACCCGCAATACAAGGAAAGACATATATATAGATAGGTAGCTATAGTTCTATCCGCGTATGCTTAATAAAGCCTTCTTCTGCGCTTGAACAAACTCTATTAAAATAAAAAAAAAAAATATCTCTGAAAAAAAAAGCAAAAAAGCTAAGTGTTAAAAAAACAATTTTATATTGTTTCTAACTATTGGATTTTTATCTCATCGAAGAGATAAAATCACGAATTATGTATTTCACTGGTATCTAATTGTATTGGAATATGTAATATCATAAATAATAGTAGAAATTGAATCCCTTTTTGTTATTCTATATAAAATAGAAAATTCCATAAGTCTAAGTTAAGTGGAATTTCTCAATTCTTTTCCAGTTGTATCTGTTGCAAATTCCAATTTGAGTAGAAAATCCAAATTCGCTTTACTTTATTCCTCCGTTCATACGTATTTCAGACATTCCATATTCATATATATTCATATATGGAGTTAGATAAAATTTTATGTGATTCTGTAAACCGAATAGCAATTCCATCAGTGCTGATCGATCCATATAATTGGATGAAAAACGATCCAATAATGGGATTTTTTTTTTCAATAAATGGGAAATTAAAAATGCTTGGGGATGGAAATGGGGGAATGTCTACAATACCTGGATTTAATCAGATACAATTTGAAGGATTTTGTAGGTTCATTGATCAGGGCTTAGCAGAAGAACTTTATAAGTTTCCAAAAATTGAAGATAGAGATCAAGAAATTGAATTTCAATTATTTGTGGAAACATATCAATTAGTAGAACCATCGATAAAAGAAAGAGATGCTATATATGAATCACTCACATATTCTTCTGAATTATATGTATCGGGGGGATTAATTTGGAAGAACAGTAGGGATATGCAAGAACAAACCATTTTTATTGGAAACATTCCTCTAATGAATTCCCTGGGAACTTCTATAGTAAATGGAATTTACAGAATTGTGATCAATCAAATATTGCAAAGCCCTGGTATCTATTACCGGTCCGAATTGAACCATAACGGAATTTCGGTCTATACCGGCACTATAATATCAGATTGGGGGGGAAGAATAGAATTAGAGATTGATAAAAAAGCAAGGATATGGGCTCGTGTGAGTAGGAAACAGAAAATATCTATTTTAGTTCTATCATCAGCTATGGGTTTGAATCTAAGAGAAATTCTAGAGAATGTGTGCTACCCCGAGATTTTCTTGTCTTTCCTGAGCGATAAGGAAAAA